TAAATTTAAGTTTAATAAAAAAAAGCGACCTTTTCGTAGGCCTCTGTCCCGGATTCAGGAGAATCGAATTAATCATAAAAACATTGGTTTAATTAGTCGATTTATTAGTCAACAAGGAAAAATATTATCTAGACGAGTGACTAAATTAACCTTGAAACAACAACGATTAGTTACTAAGGCTATAAAAATAGCTCGTATTTTAGCTTTGTTACCTTTTCGCACTAATAAGGTAAAATTGAAAAGAACCAATCCGACCGCTAAAATTAGAAGCAGAAAAAGAACCAAGCCGACCACTAGAACTCCTGGTCTTAGAACCAGAAAAAAATAGGCTTATTCTTTGTTCACTTGAATCAGAATTCCAATCCGAACTCAAACGCGGATTGGTGTTTTGTTCGACAAATCCGAGAATCCAGATTTGATTATCGTGTCGTAAGAAAAAAAACGAATCGCAAAAAAAAGATTTTTTATTGAACGTGTTCATTCATTTTGACTACTTTAGCATATTTTCTCCTAGTAATTTCCACTCCCCCTTCCCGGAGTTCATTCTCCGGGCAACTCTATTTACAATTATTCCGGTGTATTCTACTTCTTTTCTGATTTCGTTGGAAATTATAGAAAAACAATTCCTACTTGCTATAGTTATTTGGGCCAGTATTTTACGATTAAAAAGCAACTGTCTCTTGTATAGATCATGTATTAATTTACTATAACTATAGGATAGTACCTTTTCTCGAATTGCTGCGTTTATCCGAGTGATCCACAAACGACGAAAATTTCTCTTTTGGTTATTCCTATCCCGATGAGCCGAAAACAAAGACCTTATTTCCTGTTCAGTAATAGTTCGAGTAAGTCTTGAATGCGCCCCTCGAAAACTTGATACAAATGAACCACTTTTTGTTCTACGTCTCTGAGCTACATATCCGCGTTTAGTTCTGGTCATTGAATAAATAAAACTTTGACAAATAACTATTTCTTTTCTTTCAGTTATTCTTTTCCCCGTTCTGGTCTATTAATAACCAAACGGATTTTTCCAATGTATAAAATAAAAATTCCAATGGCTTTGGCTACTATAACCTTCCCGACCACGATTTTTTCTTTGTTTAGGTATTTTACTAAAGAAATAAGAAATTTTCTTTTGCTAGGTGTCAAAAATAGAAAAAGAAATATAAATTGAATGGATAAAGGAATAGTGGGTTCCATCGTTTCTATGGTTATTTCTTAAACGGTGAGGTCTTCTCTATACACCGGAGCCTTTAACTTCATTTAATCAATCTTATTGGTAACTTGTATAGTTCACACCACACTCTTTGGCTCTACCCCTGAATTATCCAGTAACAGGTCTTTCACACTGAGACCCACCTATACAGTAACGGTATTTAATTATGAAAGTTAGCTGGGTAGCTGACCCTCGTAGTCCGTTCTTGACCGAGTGAGAACTCCATTTTTCTGTTTTTTTTTTGAATTTCAATAAGATTTCCTCCGCTTAATGGATAACCATTTGCTACCAATGGAGAATTGCTTCTCATCTTAAATTCAGTTGATTGGATTTGCACCAATGAAAACCATAAACTTTCTAGACAATATAGGGATTGATTTGTTTATTTTAGTTTTAGATAGTGAATGGAGTTCCTTCTTCCATTCTATCCTATTCGCTGGTACTGATCATTCATACTGGAAAGCGGTTTTCTTGCTTTTTTTTGTGTCAGTTCATGATCTAAACGAGTCGCACATACACCCTAGTACATATTCCTCGACGCTGAGGACATCCCCGAAGAGCGCGGGTTTTCACGACATTTGGAATTGGCTGTCTTGCATTTCTAAGAAGTTGTTGACTAGTTGGCATATTGAATCCTATAGTTAAGGGGCTGGTTTAGATTGACCCTAACCGGATCATTATGAATTTTTTTCTATTTTAAATAGAAAGTCAAATTGGAAATAAAACCTGAAATCACGGATCCGCGCAAAATCCATTTTATTTCTCTGATAGAATGTAGGAGATAACATCTCAATTCATGGAAATTCAAAACCATTTTCTCCTACTATATGATCAACAAGTCTGTACTCTTTGGCTTCTATTGCTGACATAAAAACGTCTTTTTCCAAGGTATCCATTATTTCTTTTCGGGATTTCAACGTCGTTATTCTATAACCATCTATGATGTAGTCGCGTATTCTTTCTATTGCTTGCATTTCCACGACAGTGTCCTCCATTTCCACCTCCGAAAGAGAACTAGAGGGCTGATGCATCATTACCCTGATGATAGAAGGATTCTCTATCTGCTGTGTGAAACGAACAGAAAAGAAAGATAAAGAATAATAGGAAAAAAAAAGATAGAATTGAACAACCGTACGGGCGTCGTTTTTTGTGCATTGCATACGGCTTTACAATCAAATTGAAATTGATCCTTACTTTCCATTCAAGAAACATAAAAATAGAACCTCTCAGTTCTAGATGAGTAAATGATTAAATTGCCGTCCTTCCTTTCGGAGGAGTTAAAAA